GAGACCCATTCGAAGAACACGGGGATTAGTTAAAGTAATGAGCCTATCAACATTGGCAGGCTCATTACTTCAATTCAATGGAAATAATGAAAAATCATTTCATCTTTTTAGTTGGAACTTTCGGCGGTTCTCGAAAAAAAATAGCGAAAAAGATTATCCCTAGAGTTGAGACTAATAGAAATGTATAAACCAATGCTTCCATATATTCGTCGTGGTTTACAATTATAGCTTCCATACCTGTTTATATGAGATTATCTACCCAATAAAAAAAAAGGCACTGATTCAAATCAAAATTGATCAGGTATCCGAGGTAAAATTCAAAAATGAAAAAAAGGCGAAAAATACGAAAGCAATGTTGTATCAGTATCAGACTGTTTGTCTTCTTGTAGTTGGATCTCCAAGTTTTTGGAATGCTCCAAATTCTACTTGAGCATCCAAATCTGGGTCAATACCGGCAAAAACATCTCTGAACAAGGTTCTAGATCCATGCCAGATGTGTCCGAAGAAGAAGAGTAGGGCAAAGGAAGCATGTCCAAAAGTAAACCAACCCCTTGGACTACTACGAAAAACACCATCAGATTTCAAAGTAGCACGATCTAATTCAAAAATTTCACCCAATTGAGCACGTCTAGCATATTTTTTCACAGTAGCAGGATCACTATAACTGACCCCATTGAGTTCGCCACCATAGAACTCAACAGTTACACCTACTTGTTCCACGCTATACTTTGATTCGGCTCTTCTAAAAGGAACGTCGGCTCGAACAATTCCGTCTCCATCTATCAAAACAACAGGAAATGTTTCAAAAAAGGTAGGCATACGACGTACAAAGAGTTCGCGCCCTTCTTTATCTCGAAATATAGGGTGTCCTAACCATCCAACAGCTATTCCATCTCCGTTATCCATTGAACCCGCTCTGAATAATCCTCCTTTTGCCGGATTATTCCCAATATAATCATAAAACGCTAATTTTTCAGGAATTTTAGCCCAAGCTTCTGATAAACTTTGATTTTCGCCTAGTCCAGCACTAACTCTTCGATATATTTCTTGCTGAAAGTATCCCTGATCCCATTGATAACGAGTGGGACCAAATAATTCGATCGGGGTAGTTGCGGAACCATACCACATAGTTCCGGCAACAACAAAAGCTGCAAAAAAGACAGCAGCGATACTGCTGGAAAGGACAGTTTCAATATTGCCCATACGTAAGCCTTTATATAGACGTTGGGGCGGACGGACACTAAGATGGAATAGGCCTGCTAATATACCCAATGTGCCTGCTGCAATATGATGAGAGGCGATTCCCCCCGGAACAAAAGGATCAAAACCTTCTACACCCCATGCTGGATTTACAGATTGTACTTTTCCGGTTAATCCATAAGGATCGGACACCCATATTCCAGGACCATACAAGCCTGTTACATGAAACGCGCCAAAACCAAAACAAGCTACCCCAGAAAGAAATAGATGAATTCCAAAAATCTTAGGCAAATCCAAAGAAGGTTTTCCTGTACGTTCATCAGAAAAGATTTCTAAGTCCCAATAAACCCAATGCCAAATAGCTGCCAAAAAGCACAAACCAGAAAACACAATATGTGCTCCGGCTACACCTTCGTAACTCCAAATACCAGGATCTGTTATAGTCCCTCCTGTAATACTCCAACCGCCCCATGAATTGGTTATTCCTAAACGAGTCATGAAAGGTATAACAAACATACCCTGTCTCCACATTGGATCAAGAACGGGATCAGAGGGATCAAAAACTGCTAACTCATATAGAGCCATCGAACCGGCCCAACCAGCAACCAAAGCTGTATGCATTATATGGACAGAAATCAACCGACCAGGATCATTCAATACAACAGTATGAACACGATACCAAGGCAAACCCATGTAAATACCCCTTTATCAAAGAAAAATAGACACTATGTAACTTTATTGCATTGCATTGGAAAAAATTCTGGCTATGGAATGAACCTTTGTTCCGAAATAACCCATGGAACAATGATTAATCTGAATTCTATTCTGTTGGTAATAATGGAAAATTTCTATTTGTAGGAAGAAAGAGAAGCAGATCTATTCTATACCCGATAAGTACCAATACGCAATGGGGAGGTTGATACTATTTTATATGAGTTAAGGCTTTCATACTTGTTCATCATTAGAAAGTTATATTCGTAAAAATTTTCTTTTATTCATTTTGTCTCCTTTTATGAACTTTTCGAATCGATTCAAAAAATCTCATAAAGGTTGATATTATGAAGACAATAACCCCATTCTTTATTAATTCTTTATTACGTTTCCACATCAAAGTGAAATAGAGTACTTAATTATTTTTTATTTTAGTTAATGCCTATTGGTGTTCCAAAAGTACCCTTCCGAAGTCCTGGAGAGGAAGATGCATCTTGGGTTGACGTATAGTGCGACTTGTCAGATCGATTGGGTCATATGGGATTTCCCCGTTCTCTCTCCCGATCGAGATATCCTTCCCTTCGCCCAAAAAAGATAGATTGAATCATGAAAAATTTGGAGCGTGAAGTGCAATCAGATTCATTTTTGAATTTTAGGGGAATTCATATTCTAAAATTAGAATAATTTATGGTTGGCTTGGTTGGACCAATAAATTGAAGTATCCAGGCTCCGTTTTTAAAAATCCCAATTAATAATAAATATATCAATGATTATTGCTTATAGGCTAAATTCTTTATTATTACTATTGAAATTATAAAGAGAATAGATATAAGTAAAGATCTAAACCTGAATCATTCCAATAAAAAAAGATGATGAATACGTTAAATACTAAATTTGGCTGAAAAACGTGCAATGAATTCAAGAGTAAAAAGGTGGTATTAGAAGTATTTGTCCTATATGTACAAATCGAAATCGGTCCCATTTTTACCCGGAGTAGAGCAAAAACCTAAAAGAATTAAATAGGCCCATTCAAGAACAAGAAAATGACCTCGAGATTTGGATTTGATCTCGATGAAAAACTACATCAATGAGAAGTTAGTTCGATAAGTTTAGTGAATTCTTTTTTATTATACTATTTATTATTACTAGGATTTAAAAATAGAATAAAAAGCCCTTTCATTATCATTAAAAGTTATAAATAGAAAGAACTGCTATGAAAAAAGAAAGAGGGCCGGAATCTACACATTGATTTTTTTCATTTTAACATTTGATTTTGAACCGTATGCATCAAAAGATGCATGTACGGTTCTTAAGGGATAAGAATTAACCCTAATCAACCGACTTTATCGAGAAAGATTACTTTTTTTAGGCCAAGAGGTTGATAGCGAGATCTCAAATCAACTTATTGGTCTTATGGTATATCTCAGTATCGAGGATGATACCGAGGATTTGTATTTGTTTATAAATTCTCCTGGCGGATGGGTAATACCTGGAGTAGCTATTTATGATACTATGCAATTTGTGCGACCCGATGTACATACAATATGCATGGGATTAGCCGCTTCAATGGGATCTTTTATTCTGGTCGGAGGAGAAATTACCAAACGTTTAGCATTCCCTCACGCTTGGCGCCAATGAGTTTTTTATTTGAGAAAAAAAATAAGACTATGCCTTCGCTTCGCCATATAAAATATGAAATGAATATTAAGTAATAATAGCATGGCACTTTGAATTCGATATGATAAAATTTTGTATTTTTTTTTTTCTAAAAATTAGATTATGTATCGAGAGAGTAGTATGAGATTAAAGGGTATTTCTGATTTGATTTATCAGGAGTCCGTTTCAGCGTCACAAACTTTTTGTTTTCATACCAAAAGGCTCTTCCTTTTCAATTTATGTTTGAAAGAGTAAAACAAAATTCTTTTTTCTTCTTTGTTTTCGGATCAAAAAGAAACTTTGGGATTGCTGAATTACATACGAGATTAATAGATAAAGCAACGGAGCCATCATAGTATTTTTGAATTCCTACAAAAAAAAGAAGGGTGGTAATTGGATAATTTACTTAATCTGGATCTGATCGATCCTACTTTGCTCTTACCTAAATGGAAGAGAAAAGTAAATCCCATTGTAGAGCCGTATGCAATGCGCAAAATATGATATGCACGTACGGTTGCTCAATTATATCCTTTTTTCTTTTGCTTTTCTCTCGCATGGATAATGAGGCGAAGAGAAAAGAATCGTTTTTATGTTCTATACATCAGGGTAATGATTCATCAACCTGCTAGTTCTTTTTATGAGGCACAAACAGGAGAATTTGTCCTGGAAGCGGAAGAACTATTGAAACTACGCGAAACCCTCACAAGGGTTTATGTACAAAGAACGGGCAAACCTTTATGGGTTGTATCCGAAGATATGGAAAGGGATATTTTCATGTCAGCAACAGAAGCCCAAGCTCATGGAATTGTCGATCTTGTAGCGGTTGAATAACAATGAAAATGGTTAAATCCACGATTTAAGTTGAGAGTTTTTTTTCTTATACTGGGTTTCATATTCTAAAAAATATTAAATTAATTCGATATGATTCATAATCATCTGGTTAGGATTGATCTAAACCAGTCCATTATGTAATAAATAATTCAGCATGCCAACTATTAAACAACTTATTAGAAACGCAAGACAGCCAATCCGAAATGTAACGAAATCCCCCGCCCTGCGGGGGTGTCCTCAGCGTCGAGGAACATGTACTAGGGTGTATGTGTGACTCGTTCAGATTATGAGCTGGAACAAAAAACAAATAATTTTTCAGTCTCAATAATCAATACCCAATGAATAAGATAAAATGGAAGAACTCCAATCACTATCTAAAAAAAATCTATCATTTATTGGCTATTGGGTATGAAATTTATGGTTTCTCTTGGTGTAAATCCAATCAGCTCCATTTAAGATAAGAAGCAATATCCCATTGGTAGCAAATGTTATCCATTAAGCGGGATAAATCCTATTTCTTTGTCAAACAAAAATATTATGCTCCCATTCTTGCAAAACAAAACGGACTAACAGGGTCAGCTATCCAGAGCTAACCTTCAAAATGAAATACCGTTACTGTATAGGGAGATCTCATTGTGAAAGACCTATTACTAGATAATTCATGGGTAGAGCCAAAGAGTTTGAACTGTACAAGTTACCAATAAGATTGACCAAATGAAGTAAAGAGCTCCGGTGTATAGAGAGGACCTCACCGTTTAATAAGTAACCATAGAAACGAAGGAACCCACTATTTATTTATTCATCTGACACCTAATATCAATGAAATTTTTCGTTTTGAGCCTAGAAAAAGAAAAAATTGTGGCCAGGAAGGTTATAGTAGCAAAAGCCATTGGAATTTTTTTTTATACATTGGAAAAATAAGTTTTGTTATTCATAGACCAGGAACGGAGAAAAGAATAACTCACAAAAAAAAAATCGATTAGTTATTCATAAAAGTTTAATTTATTAAATGACCAGAGTTAAACGCGGATATATAGCTCGAAGACGTAGAAAAAAAATTCGTTTATTTGCATCAAGCTTTCAGGGGGCTCATTCAAGACTTACTCGAACTATTGTTCAACAGAAAATAAGAGCTTTGGTTTCGGCTCATCGGGATAGAAATCGGCAAAAGCGAGATTTTCGTCGTTTGTGGATCACTCGGATAAACGCAGTAATTCGCGAAAAGGATATATACTATAAGTATAGTATATTTATAAATGATCTGTACAAGAGAAAGTTGCTTCTTAATCGTAAAATACTTGCACAAATAGCTATATTAAATAATAAATGTCTTCATATGATTTCCAATGAGATCCTAAAAAAAGAAGATTGGAAAGAATCCCCCGAAATGATTTAAAAAAGTTCCCCGGAGAATGAACTCCGGGAATATAAAGTAGAAAATAGTCTAATAAAATACGAGAATTTAGTCAGAGCCCATTGAATTCATTAATTCAATAAAAAAAATATTGATTCTCCATGATTTTTTTTTACAACACGACAGGATTCTAGGATTTTGCGATTTCGAAAAAAACATCCATCTGGGTTGGAGTTCCGATTAGAATTTGGATTCAATTTAATAAAGAGTAAGCCTATTTCATTTTGGTTCTAAAACCCGTAGTTCTAGCGATCGACTCGGCTCTTTCAAATTGTTTTTCATTATTAAGAAAAGGTAACGAAGATAAAATACGAGCTTGTTTTATAGCAATAGTAATTAATCGTTGTTGTTTCAAGGTCAATCTATTCACTCGCCTAGATAATATTTTTCCTTGTTCACTAATAAATCGACTAATTAAACTCATGTTTCTATAATCAATTTGATCCCCCGATCCAATCGGGGGCAAACGTCTGCGAAATGATCGCTTAGATTTAAGAAAGGGTCGCTTGGATTTATCCATGGTTTTTTAGTTTCTTTTTTATTCTTTATTTTATATTATATTGATTTGTCTTTCTAATAAATAGAATTCGAATATGCTAATTATACTTATAACGTAACGCAAATCCTATTTATTATGTTATGATTCATTTTTATTAATTCGAATTCTTTTTTTTACCAAATAGGATTTTTTTTATTTATATTTTATATATTAACTTACATACAGGGCTTATTTAGAAGATATTTTCTATTTCTATCTATCTATATAATATATAGAATAATAATCTTTTTATTATTTATCTTTCGACTAAATATTCAATTTTTTGATTTTTATCTAATTTAAATTATTTATAGATAAAGATATCTAATAATCTATATTCTATTTCTATCGATATCTAGATCTATTAATTAGAGATAACATATATCTAATATAAATATATGTATATATATATAAATTATATCTAGATATAGAAATCTCTATCAAGAATGTATGTTCTTTTGTCTTGTTCCTTCATAGATAAGCCTTCGTTCTATTTGATTTATTTTTTTATTTCTCCATGAATTGTATGTTTATGACAATAGGGACAAAATTTTCTTAATTCCAATCGACTAGGCGTATTGTGTCGATTCTTTTGAGTAATATATCTGGAAATACCCCTTGATTTTTTATTAAGATTCTTTCGGACACAACTAGTACATTCCAAAATAACTCTAACTCGAACATCTTTACCCTTGGCCATGAACCTCCTTTGTATTTGTTATTACTCTTATATTTTCGACCGGAAGCGAAGAGAAAGGACAAAAAGGAATTTATAATACAAAATACAAGAAAAAAGATTTCGTTGTAAGTAATAAAGAAATAGTAAATAAACTCTAAGGAATCAAAAAAGGAATCCAAATATTTATAAATAGATTTCGAATCACAGTAGAATATTTCAATCAAGTATCTTGTATAAGACCGTTTCCCTAAACCGATCTTTTCATTCCCGCTTTTTTTTGACTGAAAGTGAATCCACTTTTTTATTTGCGAATAAAAAAGAGAAAGGAGGGGAAGAAGGATTAGTCACAGATAGTGAATTCTCTCCCTAATCTTCCTTACCCCCCTCCCATGTCAATAACTAAAAAGAAAAAAAGGGGAATGTCAACGCATCCGGGAAAAAACGATTGATTTCTATCAATAGGCCTGCTAA